AATAAAATTAAAGGGTTACTTTTTGTTCTAAAATCTAAAAAAAAATGGATTCGATACAAATAAATAAAAAATAAATAAATAAACTAAAAGAAGTGATCAACATAGAAATGATTTTCCAATTTTAGTCCGTAGCGATTTCCATAGTGATTTGATTCAAAGAAAGTTTCTTTGACTGAAGTTATACAACACAGTTCTTCTAATATATTATTAATTATTATTTTAATATTTCTTTAATATTTCAATTTAGTTTGTTCTTTTATTTCTCAAGAGTTGTCCAATTAATCTTTTGATTCGGAGATAGGATAGGTAGATTTTTAGATGATCAGTTGATTTCTTTTTCTACTTTAATATTGCTCTTTTTTTTTTTTGAGTGCTGTCTATAATCTATAATGATAATAATTGATAAATGATTAATAAATAAAAAGCTTTCGATTGGTATTTTTGCTTATCTTCGTATCTTTCAAAAATTGAATTTAGGAAAGTATTTTACAAATATATGGATAAAAAAAATAGTTTATTTAGCTCCTTCATGCCCACTCTAACTAGTTATTTTGGTTTTCTATTAGTAGCTTTAACTATAACTTTAGTTATATTTATTAGTCTGAACAAGATACGACTTATTTGAAATTAATTCAATGAGCAATTCATAAAAAAAAAAATAGAATTTTTTTTTTTGCAGTATTCCATTTTCTAGTTCCTTACCGTGTCAATTTCCAATTCTTGGTTATTGAGATTTATGGGCAATATGGATTAATATTTAAAGATAGATATTACCTCCTTTTTTCTCTTTTCAAACAAATTGAAATGATTGAAGTTTTTCTATTTGGAATCGTCTTAGGTCTAATTCCTATTACTTTGGCTGGATTATTCGTAACTGCTTATTTACAATATAGACGTGGTGACCAGTTGGATCTGTGATTAATTAATACCCTTTTTTTTGACCTCCTCCGTTTTTTAATCCACAGGAGGTCAAATTAAGATTGCTGTTCAAGCTTTTCCCTAAAATTTTTGACTTAACAAAACAAGAATGGGCTCACGCTCTGTAGGATTTGAACCTACGACATTGGGTTTTGGAGACCCATGTTCTACCAAACTGAACTAAGAGCGCTTTTTTATTACTTTTTTATTAAAAATTTATTACAAAAAAGAAAGCTGTAAGTAAAAAGATTCTTTTTTTTTTTTTACTCCACTACATCTTGAATGCCTATACTATCTCATATAGAAACTATATTCTATATTATTATATAGAAATATATATAAATATATATATAAATAATAATATGATATAAAGCATATCATATTAATTTATGATTAGGTATGTCCAATTTTAATTGATCTCAATTGATCCCTTGTTATTGTATTGCTCAGAGGCGAAGTAATAAGTAGGGATGACAGGATTTGAACCCGTGACATTTTGTACCCAAAACAAACGCGCTACCAAGCTGCGCTACATCCCTTTCAATTGGTCTACAATGTCATTGTAGAGAATCCCTGTCTTGTTTTCCACATATTTATTTCATTTCACTTTCTCCATATTTTCTCCATTGAGATACATAACTTATCTTTTCATTTCTTCTTTTTTTTTGTCTCATATCATATAACATATAATACATATAATAATAAACTTATATACATATGAAAAAAAATACGAAATCCGCCGTAAATTTCGTGAATGCCCGGACGGAAAGAGACGTATTTTGAAAGAAGAGGAAAATCTTATCTATCAAATTATTGTACATTTCTCAATTTGAATTAAGAATTCCGCGTACAAAACAAATGCGAGTGTCCTTTAATTTAACTATATATATACATCTGATCATATATGTATTGCCGTTATGTATTACAATAAAGAATACAGAAGGAGAATTTTTTATGCGAGATCTAAAAACATATCTATCCGTAGCACCAGTAATAAGTACTCTATGGTTCGGGTCTTTAGCAGGTCTATTGATAGAGATCAATCGTTTTTTTCCGGATGCTTTGACATTCCCTTTTTTTTCATTCTAGTTATTAACACGGGGGGGGGGGGGTGAAGAAAATTAGAGACACAATTAAATATCTCTGGCTACTACCCCCTTTTTTCTAATTCGAATAAGTTAGAAAAGAGAAAGAATAAAAGTGGATTCAACCTCAGCCAAACACGGAACTGGGTTCAAGCTTCACGTAAATTAAAAAGTAAATTTACTTTAATTAAATCTTTAATTAAATTAAGAGAACAGAAGTGGAAATGCGGTTAGGGCAACAGTATCATACAAGAAGTTGAAATAAAATAAAAAGACTGTACTTCTATTCTTTCTAATGTAAATAGAATTTTTAATCATTGTATTACTTATTTTTACTTTTACTATATTGGTTGCAACAAAATCTTTCATAATTTGATTTCAAGTTAGTAACTTGTATTTTTTCCTTCTTTTCTTCTTCGTTTCGGATAGGAAAATAGAAGAGTTGAGTGAATAAAAACCAAAAGGAGGTTCATGGCCAATGGTAAAGACGTCCGAATAAGGGTTATTTTAGAATGTACTAGTTGTGTTCGAAAGAGTGTTAATAAGAAATCAATAGGCATTTCTAGATATATTACTCAAAAGAATCGACACAATAAGCCTAGTCGATTGGAGTTGAGAAAATTCTGTCCCTATTGTTACAAACATACAATTCACGGGGAGATAAAGAAATAGATGGAATCGATCAACTGCGTGTGACTTTTACAAGGAAGATGAAAAATGACATATTGACATATCATATATTAGCATATCATATGTTAATATATATATTTAAATAGAAATAAGCAAAATCCTATTTCTTAATTCGAAATCATTAGCATTTTTGATCCGATCAAAGGAAATAGGATTCGCGAAAAAAAGGAATAAAATAAACAAGCCATGGATAAATCCAAGCGACTTTTTCTTAAGCCCAAGCGATCTCTTCGTAGGCGTCTGCCCCCGATTGGATCGGGGGATCGAATTGATTATAGAAACATGAGTTTAATTAGTCGATTTATTAGTGAACAAGGAAAAATATTATCTAGACGGGTGAATAGATTGACTTTAAAACAACAACGATTAATTACTATTGCTATAAAACAAGCTCGTATTTTATCTTCATTACCCTTTCTTAATAATGAAAGACAATTTGAAAAAAACGAGTTGGTCGCTAGAACTACGGGTCTTAGAACCAGAAAAAAATAGGCTTACTCTTCAATTGAATCAAAATTTCAATCCGAACTCAAACGTCGGTTGATTTTTTGTTCGATAAAAATCCAGGAATCCGGATTTAATTGTCGTGTCGTAAAAAAAAAGAATTGGGGATAAAGTAAAAAAATAAATATTTTTTTATTGAATTATTGATAAATATTTTTTTATTGAATGTTTTTGTTCAGTTTGACTACTTGATCATATTATGTATTATGATCATATTTTATTATACTTATTTCTATTCTACCTTCCCGGAATTCATTTTCCAAGCAATTCCATGTCAAAGTCAAACATTCCGAAGGATTCTTTCCAATCTCCTTATTTTATCATGTCATTGGAAATCAGATAAAGGCAATTCCTATTTAATATAGCTAGTTGTGCAAGTATTTTACGATTAAGAAGCAACTGTCTCTTGTACAGATTGTTTATTAATCTACTATAACTACAGGATACCTCATTCTCGCGAATTGCTGCATTTATACGAGTCACCCATAAACACCGAAAATTTCTTTTGTGCCTATTTCTATCCCGATAGGCCGAAAACAAAGCTTTTATTTTTTGTTGAATAATAGTTCGAGTAAGTCTTGAATGAGCCCCACGAAAGCTTGATGTGAATAAACGAATTTTTGTTCTACGTCTCCGAGCTACATATCCTCGTCTAATTCTGGTCATTGAATAAACGAAACTTTGGTAAATAACTAATTGATTTCCTTTCTTTCAGTTATTCTTTTTCCCTTTTCTAGACTAACAAAACGGATTATTCCAATGTATAAAATAATAATTCCAACGGCTTTTGCTACTCTAACCTTCCCAACCACTATTTTTTCTTTTTTTTATAAGCATTTCGCCTTGAAATAAGAAATTTTATTGGTACTGGGTATCAAACAAAAATATAGTAAATAAAAATAAGTAGTAAATAGAAATGGATAAATAAATAGTGGGTTCCATCGTTTCTATGGTTATTTCTTAAACGGCGAGGTCCTCTCTATACACCGGAGCCCCTTACTTGATCGAATCAATGCTATTGTTAACTTGTACAGTTTACACTTTTGGGCTCTACCCATGAATTCCCCAGTAGTAGGTCTTTCACAACGAGATCCGCTTTTACAGTAACGGTATTTAATTATGTGGATTAGCTGATTAGCTGACCTTGTTAGTCCGTTCTTGCAAGAGTAGAGGCATCCATTTTCGGTTTTTTAATTTTAATAAGATTTGCCCTGCTTAACAGATAATCATTTGCTACCAATAGGGAATTCTTTCGCATTTTTAATTGAAAATTGAGGTAATTGAATTTGCACCAATAGAAACCATAAATTTGATACACAATAGAAGCATATTCTAGATCTTTTTTTTTCGTTTAAGAGAGTGAAGGAGAGTCTTCCATTCTATCCTATTCATCGGTACTGATCACGGATAGTGGAAAAATTTTTTCTTTTGTCCCAACCCACAATCTGAAATCTTAACGAGTCGCACATACACCCTAGTACATGTCCCTCGGCGCTGAGGGCATCCCCCGAGAGCGGGGGATTTGGTGACATTTCTGATTGGCTGTCTTGTGTTTCTAATAAGTTGTTTAATAGTTGGCATGTTGAATCGTATGCATAATGGGCTGGTTTAGATCGATCCTAACCGGATGATTATGAATTTTTTCTATATTCCTATTCTATTTTAATATTTTATTAAAATTAATAAAATTCAAATTAATAGAATATAGAATATGAAACCTCGGTAAGAAACTAAAATGGTAAGAAACTAAAATCTCAAATCGTGATTTGTGTGAAATTCCTGCTATTTTTTATGCAACTGCTACAAGATCAACAATTCCATGAACTTGGGCTTCTGCTGCTGACATAAAAACATCCCTTTCCATGTCTTCAGATACAACCCATAAGGGTTTGCCTGTTCTTTGTGCATAAACCCTTGTGAGGATTTCGCGCAGTTTCAGTAGTTCTTCCGCTTCCAGGACAAATTCTCCTATTTGTGCTTCATAAAAAGCAGCTATAGGTTGATGGATCATTACCCTGATGATATAAGATAATAATAGAATTGAACAACCGTACAGGCATTGCTTGCGCATTGCATACGGCTCTACAAGAGAATTCACTTTTACCGAAGAAAAATAGAGAGTCTACAAAGCCTCGGTCGGTAAATGATACAATGACCACCCTTTCCTTGGGAGGAATTAATAAAAACAAAATACTATGGTGGCTCCGTTGCTTTATTTCATCGGTGATTTAGCAATCCCAAAGTTTCTTTTTTTTTATTTGAAAAAAAAAAATGAAAAAAAGAATATAATCTTTTTTTTGTCCTCTTTCATAATTTATAATAATATAAATAGCATTTAAGAACCTTCTGGTGTGAAAACAAAAAAAAAAGTTTGTGACACTGAAATAGGCTCCCGATAAATAAGATAAAATCGGAACTGCCCTTAATATCTCATACTACTCTTTCAATACATAATCTAATGTTAAAACGAAATAAAAAAAATTTCTTATATTGAATTCGAAATGCCATGCTATTATTACTTAATATTCATATTTCATATGGCGAAGGCATAGCTTTCTTTTTTTCTTTGAAATAAAATAAAAAATAAAAACTCATTGGCGCCAAGCGTGAGGGAATGCTAGACGTTTGGTAATTTTTCCTCCGACCAGAATAAAAGATCCCATTGAAGCGGCTAATCCCATGCATACTGTTTGTACATCTGGTCGCACAAATTGCATAGTATCATAAATAGCTATTCCGGGTATTACCCATCCGCCAGGAGAGTTGATAAACAAATACAAATCTTTGATCTCACTTTCTGTACTGAGATATACCATAAGACCGATAAGTTGATTCGAGATCTCACTATCAATATCTTGACCTAAAAAAAGTAATCTTTCTCGATAAAGTCGGTTGATTAGGATCAAATTCTATCCCTTAGGAACCGTACATGCACCTTTTAATGCATACGGTTCATCAAAAATTGCGAAAAAAAGAATCAATATGTAGATCCCATTTAACGAATAACGAAGGGGTTTTTCCTCCATTTTTCAAGAAAGTTTCAAGAAAAATGGTTTTTTTACCCGTTTACCTATTTACCTATAAAGAATATAAATAAAATAATAAAAAAAAATTCATTAAACTTATCAAACTAACTTCTCATTGATGTATTCTTTCATCGGGATCCAATTCAAATCACGATAACATTCTCTTGTTCCTGAGTGGGCTTCTTTAATTCTTTTAGGTTTGTGCTCTACTCCGAGTAAAGATCTGCCCGATTTGGATTTGCACATATAGGGCAAATGCCCCCAATACCATTTCTTTTTGCTACAACTTCCTTTTTTTCAATTCATTTCACGTCTTCCACAAAATATTTGACGTATTTATCAAATTATTCGATTGATTATGATTTGTAGTTTGAAATTACTCCGATTTCTAATTTCTAATTTATAAAATATATAAATAGAATATGATACAAATAGTAATCATGGATATAGTACTAATGGGGTTTTTCTAAGCGGAGCCTGGATACTTCATTTTATTGTTCCAAACAAGCTAACCCTAAATTATTCTAATTGATAATATTAATCTGAATACCTCCAAAGCATAGATCTAATTGAACTTTATTGCCACTTCACGCTCTAATTTTTGGATGATTTAATCAATCCTTCTTTGGTGAAATAGAGGATATCTCGATCGGGGTAGAGAACGGGGAAATCCCATAATGACCCAATGTCTCTGACAAGTCGCACTATACGTCAATCCAATTTGAACTATCCTCTCCGGGATTTCGAAAAGGGACTTTTGGAACACCAATAGGCATTAAATGAAATAAAAAAAAATGAAGTACTCTATTTCACTTTGATGTGAAAGCGTAACAATGAATTTATTGTCTTTATAATATTATATGAATTTATTGTTTTAATAATATTATATTGGATATTGGCTTTTATTTTATTCTTTTTTCTATTTTCTTTATTTTTTTGTTTTATTTTATTTGTTATTTGCGCGGATTCGATAAGTTCATAACATAAAAAAAAAAAGAAGACAAAATGAATAAAGTAAAATTCTTACGAATAGGCTCTTTGAATGATGAACAAATCCGTATGCATTCGCTCATCTAAAATGGAGTCAACCTCCCATTGCGTATTGGTACTTATCTGGTATAGAATAGATCTGCTTCTCTTTGTTCCTACAAACAGAATTGTGACATTCTGACTAAAATACTAAAAAAAAATGGAATCCTTTCTCCGAGATAATCCACTGAAAAAAGGGAGGTCCAGAACATAGTTTTTTCCAGTGCAATAAAGTTACATAGTGTCTATCTTTCGTTGATTAAGGGGGTATTCCATGGGTTTGCCTTGGTATCGTGTTCATACCGTCGTATTGAATGATCCCGGTCGTTTGCTGGCTGTCCATATAATGCATACAGCTTTGGTTGCTGGTTGGGCCGGCTCGATGGCTCTCTATGAATTAGCAGTTTTTGATCCTTCTGACCCTGTTCTCGATCCAATGTGGAGACAAGGTATGTTCGTTATACCCTTCATGACTCGTTTAGGAATAACCAATTCATGGGGTGGTTGGAGTATTACAGGAGGAACTATAACGAATCCGGGTATTTGGAGTTATGAAGGTGTGGCTGGAGCGCATATTGTGTTTTCTGGCTTGTGCTTCTTGGCAGCTATCTGGCATTGGGTGTATTGGGATCTAGAAATATTTTGTGATGAACGTACAGGAAAACCTTCTTTAGATTTGCCCAAGATCTTTGGAATTCATTTATTTCTCTCAGGAGTGGCTTGTTTTGGGTTTGGTGCTTTTCATGTAACAGGATTGTATGGTCCTGGAATATGGGTGTCTGATCCTTATGGGCTAACCGGAAAAGTACAATCTGTAAATCCAGCATGGGGTGTGGAAGGTTTTGATCCTTTTGTTCCGGGAGGAATAGCCTCTCATCATATTGCAGCAGGAACATTGGGCATATTAGCGGGCCTATTCCATCTTAGTGTCCGCCCGCCCCAACGTCTATACAAAGGATTACGTATGGGAAATATTGAAACCGTGCTTTCCAGTAGTATCGCTGCTGTCTTTTTTGCAGCTTTTGTTGTTGCTGGAACTATGTGGTATGGTTCAGCAACTACCCCCATTGAATTATTTGGTCCCACTCGTTATCAATGGGATCAAGGATACTTCCAGCAAGAAATATATCGAAGAGTTGATACTGGGATGGCTGAAAATCAAAGCTTATCCGAAGCTTGGTCTAAAATTCCTGAAAAATTAGCTTTTTATGATTACATCGGAAATAATCCCGCAAAGGGTGGATTGTTCAGAGCAGGCTCAATGGACAACGGGGATGGAATAGCTATTGGGTGGTTAGGACATCCTCTATTTAGAGATAAAGAAGGGCGTGAGCTTTTTGTACGTCGTATGCCTACTTTTTTTGAAACATTTCCGGTTGTTTTAGTAGATGGAGACGGAATTGTTAGAGCCGATGTTCCTTTTCGAAGGGCAGAATCGAAGTATAGTGTTGAACAAGTAGGTGTAACTGTTGAGTTCTATGGTGGTGAACTAAATGGGGTCAGTTATAGCGATCCTGCTACTGTGAAAAAATATGCTAGACGCGCACAATTGGGTGAAATTTTTGAATTAGATCGTGCTACTTTGAAATCCGATGGTGTTTTTCGTAGCAGTCCAAGGGGTTGGTTTACTTTTGGACATGCTTCGTTTGCCTTGCTCTTCTTCTTCGGACACATTTGGCATGGCTCTCGAACCTTGTTCAGAGATGTTTTTGCTGGTATTGATCCAGATTTAGACGCTCAGGTGGAATTTGGAGCATTCCAAAAACTTGGAGATCCAACTACAAAAAGACAAGTAGTTTGATACAACATTAATCTCTGATTTTTCGTCTCTATTTTCTTTTTGTAATTTGACTTTGACATAGGGTACTGGGGACATCTTGATTTGAATCCCCGCCTTTTCTTTGTCTTGACTCTTGCTCTTTTTTTATCCGGGAACGCTCTAAATAAACAGATATGGAAGCTATAATTGTAAACCACGATTGAATCTATGGAAGCATTAGTTTATACATTCCTCTTAGTATCAACTCTAGGAATAATTTTTTTCGCTATCTTTTTTCGAGAACCGCCTAAAGTTCCAACTAAAAAGGTGAAATGATTTTTCATTATCTTAATTGAAGTAATGAGCCTCCCAAGATTGGGGGGCTCATTACTTCAACTAGTCCCCGTGTTCCTCGAATGGATCTCTTAGTTGTTGAGAGGGTTGCCCAAAAGCAGTATATAAGGCATACCCCGTAAAACTTACAAGTAAACCAGATATAGAGATGGCGACTAGGGTTGCTGTTTCCATTATTATATAATAATAAAAAAATAATAATTTCCAGACCACAATGGATCTATGATAAGATCATTTATTTACAACAGAATGGTATACAAAGTCAACAGATCTCAGTTAATACAAAAAAGGATTTATGGCTACACAAAGCGTTGAGGGGAGTTCTAGATCTGGTCCAAGACGAACTATTGTAGGGGATTTATTGAAACCATTGAATTCGGAATATGGTAAAGTAGCTCCAGGGTGGGGGACTACTCCTTTGATGGGTGTCGCAATGGCTCTATTTGCGGTATTCCTATCTATTATTTTGGAGATTTATAATTCTTCCGTTTTACTAGATGGAATTTCAATGAATTAGATTTACAAGAATCACTAAATTCTAGCTTTTCAATACAAAGTGAAGCATTTTGGTCTCGTTTTTTTAGCCCATTTTATGCTATTCTATTTTGGTAGTTCGATCGTGGAATTTCTTTCTT